TATACATTGTGTTTTGTACTGTAACAATATATATATATATATTTCAGCACAAATCAGTACTTGTTGAAATTGCCGTTCGAGCTTTACCTGTTTTAGGGGTTTGGCAGGAAGAACAAGACTTGTTCGGCGAGGGGGGGTAGGGGGGGTTTGTCGCGCGCGACCCTTTAAATTCAAAGAAAGGGGAAGTTTAGAGAGATTAGGAGTATAGAGCCATACCTTATGCACTTGATATAATTTAATGTTGTTCTTTATTATAATATCTTTCCAACATTACATTTCTTAATACTTTGGAAAGCAAGAGCAAGTACGACCTTGTCTGTCATTGATCAAAGGTGTCGCACATGTCAAGTGAAAGGAAAACCTAAAAAAAGAACCAGATGCATTTAAAAGAACGCCTTGGCATGGTGGGTCATGGACAATTAGCATTCCACCATTAACCAGATGCCAGTATAATTATCCGAGTAGGGAGTTTTAGAACGTATGGCCCTGAAATAGGAACCAGATGCCAGTAATAATTCACTGTGTGCGACCCTCAAGATTAGATGTCCCTGACCCATCATGCAGAATGTACATTCAGAATAAACCAGTTGGTGGTTTCTTACTACATTAATTATCTGAGGTCCTATTTTTGTTAATATGGGATATAGGATGTTTAGATGGAGTTATGCTGCACATTCGATTTATCAGGTTAAATTAACTTACCCGTGAGGTTTCAAAGAATGCTTATGTATACCATAGTTGAATGTTGGTGTTTGTAAGTTTTATTTCAGTGATGGGAGAAGAACCTAAATGTCCCTAGATTCATTAATGTGAAATTATGCATAATATGTACCCCTGACATAATATATGTATGTGTACATAGATGTAGTAATATCCTTATAATAAGGTTTACCATAGGTGAAGGAGGACTATACATGTTATGTTATTAGACACATAGTGGTTTTAGGACTAAGTAGGCGGTCCTCTTGGTCGGGCAGAGTCCGGATGAGTCAGAGAGTAGTTTAGTTTAGAATCCTAGCTTTGGGAGTTAGGGGTAGGAGTTAAAATCTCTTCTCTTTGGGCACTAAGGGGGATTTTAACCTCCGATCTCCGGATTACAAGACCGGTGCTTTTAGGCTAAGCTATTAGGGCAGTTTCATTCAAGTGCCTTGTTTTCGGCTCACCCTGCGATAGGGGTGAAAATTAAGAATAGGGAGAAGTAAAGCACGGATGCGGCCTGGCCGATAAGGACGTATGGGTGTTCTACTGGCATGCCTCCGATTCATGTTAAGATCAGTATGTCTGCGGCTAGGGTTCAGAAAAGGAGTTGTGTGATCGGTCGGAAGGTGAGTGCTCGTTGTTTGGATGTGTGGAGGATGGGGACGACAAAAAGCACTAAGATGGAGGCCAAGAGGGCTAGGACGCCTCCTAGCTTATTGGGGATGGATCGGAGAATGGCGTATGCGAAGAGAAAGTATCATTCTGGTTTGATGTGGGGTGGGGTTACTAAGGGGTTAGCGGGTGTGAAATTGTCTGGGTCACCAAGAAGGTTAGGTCAAAAGAGGGATAGGGCTGTAAGGGCTGCGAGAAGGACTGCAAATCCAAGGAGGTCCTTGTATGTGAAGTAGGGGTGGAAGGGGATTTTATCGGTGTCTGAGTTTAGGCCTACCGGGTTGTTGGATCCGGTCTCGTGGAGGAAGAGAAGGTGGATTACTGTTGCTGCTACGATGACGAAAGGGAATAGAAAGTGGAAGGCAAAGAATCGAGTAAGGGTTGCACTGTCTACGGAGAAGCCGCCCCAGATTCATTGGACTAGTTCGTTTCCGACGTATGGGACGGCGGATATTAGGTTGGTAATGACTGTGGCTCCTCAGAATGATATTTGGCCTCAGGGTAGGACGTAGCCAACGAAGGCGGTAACTATAGTCAGAAGAAAGAGGATTACTCCGATGTTTCATGTTTCTTTGTAGAGGTAGGATCCGTAGTATAGGCCTCGGGCAATGTGAATGTAAAGGCAGATAAAGAAGAAGGAGGCTCCGTTGGCATGTATGCTTCGGATAAGTCAACCGTAGGTGACGTCCCGGCAGATATGGACTACAGAGGAGTATGCGGTGGAAATGTCCGCGGTGTAGTGTATGGCTAGGAATAGGCCGGTTAGGATTTGTGCGATTAGACATAGTCCTAGGAGGGAACCAAAATTTCATCAGACTGAGATATTGGAGGGGGTGGGGAGATCAACTAGTGCGTGGTTAGCAATTTTTAGTAGGGGGTGGGTTTTTCGTAGGCTTGCCATTAAGGGTTCCCGTAGTTGAATTACAACGGTGGTTTTTCAAGTCACTGGTTTCGGTTAGAGTCCGGGCGGGAATTATGACTTATCTTGTGTCTTTATTTCTGTTGGGGTTGGTTGTGGGGTTGGTTGCTGTGGCTTCAAATCCCGCTCCTTACTTTGCCGCTTTTGGGCTGGTTGTGGCGGCGGGGGTGGGGTGTGGGGTTTTAGTGGGGCATGGTGGGGCTTTTTTATCATTGGTGTTGTTTTTAATTTATTTGGGGGGAATGTTGGTTGTGTTTGCTTATTCGGCGGCTCTGGCTGCTGAGCCTTTTCCTGAAACTTGGGGGGATCGTTCGGTAATTGGGTACGTGGTTGCCTATCTTGTGGGGGTTGTGTTGGCTGCTAGTTGATTTTGAGGGGGGTGATATGAGGGTTCATGAGTGGTGGTGGATGAGTTTAAAGAGTTTTTTGTTTTGCGAGGGGATTCAAGTGGGGTGGCGTTGATGTATTCGTTTGGGGGTGGGATGTTGGTGGTGTGTGCTTGGGTACTTCTTCTTACCTTGTTTGTGGTATTAGAATTGACTCGAGGCTTAAGCCGTGGTACACTACGGGCGGTTTAAAGGGTGGCTAGCAGGGTAGCCAGTGTTGTGGTGAGTAGGAAGATTGTCAGGTAGGTTTTAATCATGCCTCGTTGGGCGTTGCTTGTAGTGGTAATTATTTTTATTTGGGCGGAAGCTAGTCCTTTGGGGCCGGCTATTTCAAATCATGTTTGATCAACTAATTGAGTGGCGATGGTTTGTCCTAAGGTGAGATTGAGTTTGGGGATTAGTCGGTGGACGGCTGCGGGAAAATACCCCAGCATATTGGAGAAGTTGTGAAGGGGGATGGTTGGGGTGGTTTTGAATTGTTTGCTTGTTAGAGAGGCCAGTTCTATGGCTATGAGGAGGCCGGTGATTGTCACTGCTAAAGCGGCTAGTTTAAGGAGAGGGGGCATAGTTATGATGGGGGTTTTGGATGGGATGAAGTTTGAGGTAATGATAAGGCCTGCAACGATACTTCCTCAGGCTAAACGTTTGAGGGGGTTGATGATGGAGGGGTTGTTTTCGTTGATTGGGGAAAGTGCTAGGAACCGTGGGGTGCCCATGGAAACAAAGAATACCACTCGGAAGCTGTAAACTGCGGTGAAAGAGGTGGCAATAAGAGTAAGGGCCAGGGCTCAGGCGTTTAGGTATGAAGTGTTGAGGGCTTCAATGATGGCGTCTTTTGAGAAGAAGCCTGCTAAGAAGGGGGTGCCGGTGAGGGCGAGGCTCCCGATAGTGAGGCAGGAGGAGGTGAAGGGCATGAGATTGTGAAGGCCCCCTATTTTTCGGATGTCTTGTTCGTCATTGAGGCTGTGGATAATGGATCCTGAACATAAAAAGAGTATGGCTTTGAAAAAGGCGTGAGTGCAGATGTGAAGGAAGGCTAGTTGAGGTTGGTTGAGCCCAATGGTGACTATCATTAGGCCTAGTTGACTGGAGGTGGAGAATGCAACGATTTTTTTAATATCGTTTTGGGTAAGGGCGCAGGTTGCTGTGAATAGGGTGGTTAGTGCTCCTAAGCAGAGGGTGATGGTGAGGGCTGTCTGGTTGTCTTGTATTAGTGGGTGGAGGCGAATGAGTAGGAAAATGCCAGCTACGACTATTGTGCTGGAGTGTAGGAGGGCAGATACTGGGGTGGGGCCCTCTATGGCGGAGGGCAGCCAGGGGTGTAGACCAAATTGTGCTGACTTACCGGTGGCTGCGACGACTAGGCCGATTAGAGGGAGTGTTAGGTTAAATTCTTTGGATGCGAAGAATATTTGTTGGATTTCTCATGAGTTTAGATTTATTGCGAATCAGGCTATGGCCATGATTAGTCCAATATCTCCGACCCGGTTGTATAGGACGGCTTGAAGGGCTGCTGTGTTGGCGTCGGCTCGGCCATATCATCACCCGATGAGAAGAAAGGATATGATGCCGACTCCTTCTCAGCCGATAAATAGTTGAAATATGTTGTTGGCTGTTACTAGAATGATCATGGCCACTAGGAAAAGAAGGAGGTATTTAAAGAATCGGTTAATATTGGGGTCTGCGTGTATGTATCATGAGGCAAATTCTAAGATAGATCAAGTGACATAGAGAGCAATGGGGGTAAAGATAATTGAGTAGTGGTCAAATTTAAGACTAATATTGATGTCAAAGGTTGCGGTGTTTATTCAGTGTCAGTTGGTAACGATGGTCTCAACTCCTTGGTCTAGGAAGATGAAGAGTGGAAAGAGACTTACCGCGAAGGCGGTACTAACCCCTGTTTTGACGTGGGTGACGGCTCAGTTACTTTTTTGAGGGTTTGGGTCCAAGGTGGTGACGAGGGGATATAAAAGGAGACCAAAGATTAGTACGAGGCTGGTTGAAAAAATAAGGGTGGTTGGTTGCATAGCTGCTACTTGGATTTGCACCAAGAGTTTTTGGTTCCTAAGACCAACGGATGAGCTGTTATCCTTTAGGAGCGCGAGTGAGCCGCGGAGTTAAACCGCGGGTCTAGGGGTTAGCAGTCTCTATTAGCTTCGGGCCTCTCTCGGTGGACAAAGGGGTTTCAACCCCTATTTTTAGAATCACAATCTAGTGTTTTAGTTAAACTATGTCTACAGTGGCATCAGCCTCATATGAGTTCGGGTTTCGTGATTAGTAAAATGATGGGGATTAGGTGAAGGGACATTAGTAGGTGTTCTCGTGTGTGATATGGTGTAAGTCCAATTATGTGGGCGGGGGCCGGTCCTCGTTGAGTTATAAGGAACAGGTATAGTGAGTAGCCTGCTGTAATCAGGGTTCCTAGGCCAGTAAGGGCTAGAGTTCAGGGGGATCAGTTAAATATTGTAGAGATAATTATGATTTCTCCTATTAAATTAGGGAGGGGTGGAAGAGCGAGGTTGGCTAGGTTAGCGGTGAATCATCAGACTGCTGTCAGGGGGAAGAGCATTTGGAGCCCCCGTGCTAGTACCATGGTTCGGCTGTGAGTACGTTCATAGCTTGTGTTGGCTAGACAGAATAGGGCTGAAGAGGCTAGGCCGTGGGCAATCATGAGAATGATTGCTCCGGTAAAACCTCATGGGGTTTGAATGAGGATGCCTCCGGCTACTAATCCTATGTGGCTTACGGAGGAGTAAGCGATTAGTGATTTGAGGTCCGTTTGTCGTAAACAGATAGACCCGGTTATGATGATTCCTCATAGTGCCAGTACAATAAATGGGTAGGCTATTTCTTTAGTGAGGGGGTCTAGTATAACTATTATACGTATCATGCCGTATCCGCCTAGCTTTAGGAGAACAGCAGCCAGGACTATGGAACCTGCAATGGGGGCCTCTACATGAGCTTTGGGTAGTCAGAGGTGGACTCCATATAGGGGTATTTTTACTAGAAAGGCGATGAGGCAGCCTGCTCATCAGATTTTATCCCCTCAAGAGAAAAGGGATAGTGGTTGGGAGTATTGTAATGTTAGTATTGAAAGTGTTCCTGTGCTGTTTTGTAGAAGGAGGAGAGCAACTAAGAGAGGGAGGGAGCCTGCGAGAGTATAAAAGAGGAAATATGTTCCTGCGTTAAGACGTTCTGTCTGATTTCCTCAGCGGGTGATGATGATAAGGGTTGGGAGGAGTGTGGCTTCAAATATGACGTAGAACATGATGATTTCAGTGGCCCCGAAGGCCATGATGAGGAATATTTGGAGGGATGTTAGGAGTGAAATGTATGTGCGTTGACGGCTAATGGGCTCAGGGGAGATGTGGTTTTGACTGGCTAGGATTATGAGGGGGAGAAGTCAGCAGGTAAGTTCAAGAAGGGGGGTGGAGAGAGGATCTGTTGCTAGGTAGGAGTTGGATGAAGATCAGCCGATTTCGGAGTTTCATTTTAATCAGGATAGGCTAGTTAGGGCGATTAAAAGGCTTTGGGCTGTTGTGGTGGTTCAGAGTCATTTTGTTGGACCTAGCCAGATTGTGGGGAAGAGCATGAGTGTTGGAATAAGGATTTTTAGCATTGTAGAAGGTTTAGGCTTTGGAGGCGATCGGTTCCGTGGGTTCGTGCTGTGGCAACTAGCAGGGCTAGTCCTGCGCTAGCTTCACAGGCTGAGAAGGCTAGGAGAAGTATGGGGGCTGAGGAGTATCCTGTTGTCTCTAGTTGAAGTGCTCAGAGGGAGAGTGCGATAAATAATGACAATATCATTCCTTCTAAACATAATAGGGCTGATAGGAGGTGAGTGCGGTGGAATGCTAGGCCTATAAGCCCTAGAATGAAGGCTGAGCTGAAGCTGAAGTGTGCGGGTGTCATAAGGGTGTCACGGATTTTAACTGCGATTTTCTGAGCCGAAATCAGAGGTCTTGTTTGGACTAACTCCCTATTCGGCTCATTCTAGGCCTCCTTGGGTTCATTCGTAAATGAGGCCCAGGGTGAGTAGAGCTAGGACTGCGGTAGCCCAAAGAAAGGTGTTAATGGGGGTAAGTAGTTGGTCTCCTCAAGGTAGTGGGAGTAGAAGTGCAATTTCCAGGTCGAAGAGGAGAAAAAGAATGGCGATTAGGAAAAAGCGCAGAGAGAAGGGTAATCGGGCGGATCCTAATGGGTCGAAACCGCATTCGTAGGGTGAAAGTTTTTCTGCATCTGGCGTTATTTGAGGTAATCAAAAAGATACGATGGCTAGTAGTGTGGAGAGAGTGATGGTGATTAGTAGGATTGTTGTGATTAAATTCATTATCTTTCCTTGGATTTTAACCAAGACTGGGTGATTGGAAGTCACTTGTACTGACTTTAATACTAGAAAGATTATGAGCCTCATCAGTAGATGGATACGTAGAGGAATAATCAGACGACGTCAACGAAATGTCAATATCATGCGGCGGCTTCAAATCCAAAGTGGTGTTCTGAGGTGAAGTGGTATTGGATTTGTCGGAGTAGACAAACGGTTAGGAAGGTGGACCCGATAATTACGTGTAATCCGTGAAATCCTGTGGCTACAAAGAATGTTGATCCGTAAACTCCGTCAGCGATAGTGAAGGGGGCTTCGTAGTACTCTATGGCTTGAAGAAGGGTAAAGTAAAAGCCTAGAATAATTGTTAGGCCGAGAGATTGGATAGCTTCTTTTCGGTTGCCTTCTATGAGGCTGTGATGTGTTCAAGTAACTGTAACCCCAGAGGCGAGAAGTACGGCGGTGTTTAAAAGGGGTACTTCGAATGGGTCTAATGGGGTGATTCCGGTTGGGGGTCAACATCCTCCAAGTTCAGGGGTTGGTGCTAAGCTTGAGTGGTAAAAAGCTCAGAAGAAGCCTAGAAAGAAAAAGACTTCTGATGTGATAAATAGGATTATTCCGTAGCGTAAGCCTTTTTGGACGGGAGGGGTGTGGTGTCCTTGAAATGTCCCTTCTCGGATTACGTCACGTCATCATTGGCATATTGTGAGTAGGGTGAGTACCAATCCGAGGGATAGTAGTGTTATTGAGTGAAAGTGAAATCAGATTGCGAGACCAGATGTTAGTAGGAGAGCAGCGACTGCGCCGGTCAGGGGTCAGGGGCTTGGGTCAACCATGTGGTATGCGTGTGCTTGGTGGGCCATTAGACGTTTTCTTGTAGGTAAAGACTTAGTAAAAGAACAAATACGTAGGCTTGAATCATAGCGACTGCTACCTCTAATAGTGTGAGAAGAAATAGCACTGTGGCTGTCAAAATGGCTACTGTTGGTATTATTGGTAGAAGTACAAATGCGGCGGTAGCGATTAGTTGAATGAGAAGGTGTCCGGCTGTTAGATTGGCAGTTAGTCGGACTCCTAATGCGAGGGGTCGAATGAAAAGACTGATAGTCTCGATGACAATTAGGACTGGGATGAGGGGGGTTGGGGTTCCTTCTGGTAGGAGATGGCCTAGTGCGGCAGTGGGTTGATTTCGCATTCCAATGATAATGGTGGCTAATCATAGGGGGACTGCGAGGCCCATATTTAAGGATAGCTGAGTGGTGGGGGTGAAGGTATAGGGGAGGAGACCTAGTATGTTGAGAGTGATGAGGAAGATTATTAGGGAGGTGAGTAGGGCTGCTCACTTGTGTCCTCCTAGGTTTAAAGGGAGGAGTAGCTGTTGAGTGAAACGGTTAATGAATCAGCCTTGTAGTGTTAGAAGACGATTATTTAGTCAGCGGGCAGAGGGGGTGGGGTAGAGAATTCAAGGCAGGGTGAGGGCCAAGGCCATCAGCGGAATGCCGAAGTATGTGGGGCTCATGAATTGGTCGAAGAAGCTTAGTGTCATGGTCAGTTTCAGGGTTCAGGTTTGGTTTTTTCTGTGCTTAGTGCGGTTGGTTCGTTGGTAAAGGTATGGCCAAGAACTTTGGGGGGAATTATGGTTAGGAATACCAGTCAAGTAAATACTAGGATGGCAAATCAGGGGGCGGGATTTAATTGGGGCATGTCACTAGAGGTGGTTGGGAGTCACCAGTCTTTAGCTTAAAAGGCTAACGCTAGTCCCGGTTTAGCTTTCTAGTGAAGCGTCTTCAAGTATTAGGGAGGATCAGTTTTCAAAGTGTTCAAGGGGGACTGCTTCCACGGTGATAGGTATAAAGCTGTGGTTGGCTCCGCAGATTTCAGAGCATTGTCCGTAGAATACTCCAGGGCGTGAGGCGATAAAGGCTGTTTGGTTTAGGCGGCCTGGCACCGCGTCTATTTTCACCCCTAGTGCGGGAACAGTTCATGAGTGTAAGACGTCTTCGGCTGAGACTAAAACTCGGATGGGTGATTCTATAGGGATCACTATTCGATGGTCTGTTTCGAGGAGTCGAAACTGGCCGGGGGTTAAATCTTGTGTTGGGATTATATATGAGTCAAAGGCCAAATCTTCGTAGTCTGTGTATTCGTAGCTTCAGTACCATTGATGGCCTATCGCTTTGATAGTGAGGTGGGGGTCATTGATTTCGTCTATTAGATAAAGAATGCGGAGGGAGGGGAGGGCAATTAAGATAAGAATAACGGATGGAAGGATAGTTCATACGATTTCGATTTCTTGGGAATCTAGGATATATTTGTTAGTAAGTTTAGTTGAGACCATCGCTACGATAATGTAAAGGACGAAGGTGCTAATGAGGAGCACGATCATAAGTGCGTGGTCGTGGAAGTGGAGGAGCTCTTCTATTACTGGTGAGGCCGCGTCTTGGAATCCTAATTGTGAGGGATGTGCCATTTTAGCTTAAAGCTCAGGATCCGCAGGGGTCTAACCTACAATTCTGTCTTGACAAGGCAGTGTAATGTGCTATTTTACTAGGGTCCTCATAGAAGAAAGTGGCAGAGTGGTTATGCGACTGGCTTGAAACCAGTACATGGGGGTTCAATTCCTCCCTTTCTCGTTAGTTTGCTTGTACTTGGACGAAAGCCGGCTCTTCAAATGTGTGGTAGGGGGGAGGGCAGCCGTGTAGTCATTCCACGTTTGTGGCGGTTAGTTCGACTGACAGTACTTCTCGTTTGGCGGCAAATGCCTCTCAAAGAATGAATAGGAACATGATAACTGCTACCATGGAAATTATAGAGCCGATAGAGGAGACAGTGTTTCAGAGAGCGTAAGCGTCTGGGTAGTCTGAGTACCGTCGTGGTATTCCTGCTAGGCCTAGGAAGTGTTGGGGGAAGAATGTGAGGTTGACTCCGAGGAATATAACCCCAAAATGGATTTTAGACCAGGTGCTATGGAGGGTGTACCCTGAAAAGAGGGGGAATCAGTGTACAAACCCGGCCATGATTGCAAATACGGCTCCTATGGAGAGGACGTAGTGGAAGTGGGCTACTACGTAGTAGGTGTCGTGAAGTACAATGTCTAGGGACGAGTTGGATAGGACAATCCCTGTCAGGCCCCCCACGGTGAAGAGAAAGATAAAGCCCAGGGCTCAAAGAAGTGGGGTTTCTCATTTGATTGAACCTCCGTGCAGGGTGGCTAACCAGCTAAATACTTTTACACCTGTTGGGATGGCGATAATTATTGTTGCGGATGTGAAATAGGCACGAGTGTCTACGTCCATTCCCACCGTAAACATGTGGTGGGCTCAAACAATAAACCCTAGGAGTCCGATGGCTATTATAGCTCAAACCATGCCTATATAGCCGAATGGTTCTTTTTTACCGGAGTAGTACGCGACAATGTGTGAGATGATGCCAAATCCAGGCAGGATTAGAATGTATACCTCAGGGTGGCCAAAGAACCAGAATAGGTGTTGGTATAGGATGGGGTCTCCTCCTCCGGCTGGGTCAAAGAATGTTGTGTTTAGATTTCGGTCTGTAAGAAGCATGGTAATACCGGCAGCTAGAACTGGAAGAGACAGAAGAAGTAGGACAGCAGTGATGAGAACGGCCCACACGAACAGGGGTGTCTGATATTGGGAGATGGCTGGGGGTTTCATGTTGGTAATTGTGGTAATAAAATTAATTGACCCCAGAATTGAGGAGACGCCCGCTAGGTGTAAAGAGAAGATGGCGAGGTCTACAGAGGCACCGGCGTGGGCTAAGTTGCCGGCTAAGGGGGGATAGACGGTTCATCCTGTCCCTACTCCGGCTTCAACCCCTGAGGATGAAAGGAGGAGGAGGAGCGAAGGGGGTAGAAGTCAGAAACTCATGTTGTTCATTCGAGGGAATGCTATGTCAGGGGCTCCCAGTATTAGGGGGAGTAGCCAGTTTCCAAAGCCTCCGATCATGATTGGTATTACTATAAAGAAAATCATTACGAAGGCATGTGCTGTGACGATGACATTATAAATTTGGTCATCGCCTAGGAGGGCGCCGGGCTGGCTTAGCTCGGCTCGAATTAAGAGGCTGAGAGCCGTGCCAACTATTCCGGCTCAGGCACCGAATACTAAATAAAGGGTGCCAATGTCTTTGTGGTTGGTGGAGAAGAATCAGCGTGTGATTGCCACAGGTAGGGTGGCCGAGAGTATAGGCGGTGGGTTGTAGCCCCGAAGACAGAGGTTTGAGTCCTCTTCCTACCAAGCTCCGTGGTGAAGACCACGTCAGATTGCAAATCTGAAGATGCCGGTTAATAGCCTGCCGGGGCTTTCCCCGCCTTGTTCCCTTCGGCGGGGAAAGGTAGATGAATGCTCGCTGGTTTGAGCGCTTAGCTGTTAACTAAGAGTTTGTAGGATCGAGGCCTTCTCATCTAGGAAGGTTTTAGCTTAATTAAAGTGTCTGGGTTGCATTCAGAAGATGTGGGATAGAGTCCTGCAAGTCTTATCAGGGGCTAGGAGATTTTCACTCCTGCTTAGGGCTTTGAAGGCCCTTGGTCTTATGTTATCCTAAGCCCCTATGTTACTAGTGCTATGGTGGCTGGGGTAAGGGGTAGTAGGGCCAGGGCTGCGACTATTATTAGTGACAGTGGTAGGGTATTTTGTGTGTTTGGGAGACGTCAAGGGGTGGTTGAGTTGTTAGTGTTGGGGGAGATGGTTAGGGTTATAGCGTAGCAGAGTCGGAGGTAGAAGTATAGGCTAAGAAGGGCTGTTAGTGCTATAAGGGTTGCTGTGAGAGGTAGGCCTTGTTTGGTTAGTTCTTGTAGAATTAATCATTTGGGTATGAAGCCGGTTAAGGGAGGGAGTCCGCCGAGTGAGAGTAACAGGAGGGCAGCAAGGGCTGCGAGGTTTGGGGTTTTAGCTCAGGCTAGGGCTAGGGTATTGATTTTGGTGGAGGAAGTTGATTTTAAAGTTAGGAATGCTGCGGAGGTTATTGCGATGTATGTTCCTAGAGCTAGGAGGGTTAGGTGTGGTGCAAATTGGAGGACAATGATTATTCATCCGAGATGGGCAATGGATGAGTAGGCTAGAATTTTACGTAGTTGGGTTTGGTTTAACCCGCCTCACCCGCCAACTATGGCGGATGAGATTCCGAGAGTTGTTAGTACTATGGGGTGTATGGTGGGTGCGATTTGGATAATTAGTGCAAAGGGGGCTAGTTTTTGTCAGGTTGAGAGGATTAATCCTGTTGTAAGGTCTAAGCCTTGTAGGACTTCGGGCAGTCAAAAGTGTATAGGGGCTAAGCCTAGTTTTAGGGCTAGGGCGATTATAACTATTGTGGCAGCTGCTGGGTGAGATAGCTGGGTGATGTCTCATTCTCCAAGTATTCAGGCGTTGGTTGTGCTTGCGAATAAAATCATAGCTGCGGCTGTGGCTTGTGTGAGGAAGTATTTGGTTGTGGCTTCTACTGCTCGGGGGTGGTGGTGTTGTGCTATAAGTGGGATGATGGCGAGGGTGTTGATTTCAAGTCCCATTCATGCTAGGAGTCAGTGTGAGCTGGCAAAGGTGAGTGTGGTGCCGAGTCCTAGGCTGGATAGTAGTACGGTTAGTACGTAGGGGTTCATTAGTAGGGGAGGGGGTTTAACCAACATGTTTGGGGTATGGGCCCAAAAGCTTAATTAGCTGACCTTACTAGAAAGTGGTGTAGTGGAAGCACCTGGAGTTTTGATCTCTTGAGCATGGGTTCGAGCCCCTTCTTTCTAAGGAATTGGGGGGATTTTAACCCTCATGTGTCATTCTATCAAAATGGTCCTTGGGTGTTCGGGCACAATTCCTAATATTATAGTTGTGGTGGAAGCCCTGCGAATGCGATTGGAAGGGCAATGTGTCATAATACGAGGGCTAGGGTTAGTGGTAAGAAGTTTTTTCAAACTAAGTGCATGAGTTGGTCATATCGGAATCGGGGGTAGGAGGCTCGGACTCATAGGAAAACGACGGATAGGAGTGCAGCTTTTGTCATGAGGTTGGCAGCGGTTAGTTCGGGTAAAGATGGGAGGTGGGATGCGCCTAAAAATAGAATAGTTGAGAGTGTGTTTATGAGTAGGATATTGGCGTATTCGGCCAGGAAGAATAGGGCAAAGGGGCCTCCTGCATATTCTACGTTGAAACCTGAAACGAGTTCGGATTCCCCCTCTGTTAGGTCAAATGGGGCGCGGTTTGTTTCAGCGAGTGTGGAAATATATCATATGGCGGCCAGGGGTCAGGCTGGGGCAAGCAGTCAGATACTTTCTTGGGCGGTGTTGAATGTTTGTAGGGTAAAACCTCCTGCAAAGATGATAATGGAGAGGAGGATTAATCCCAGGCTTACTTCGTAGGAGATTGTTTGAGCTACTGCCCGTAGGGTCCCGATAAGAGCGAATTTTGAGTTGGATGCTCAGCCTGAGCCTAGGATGGAGTAGACTGCTAGACTGGAGAGGGCTAAGACGAAAAGGATTCCCAGGTTTAGGTCAGCCACGGGGTAGGGGATGGGTATAGGGGCTCAAAGGGTGAGGGCAAGGGTTAGAGCTAACATGGGGGTGACGAGGAAGAGGAAGGGGGAGGATGTGGAAGGGCGTACCGGTTCTTTAATAAATAGTTTTAGGCCGTCTGCGATGGGTTGGAGAAGCCCGTAGGGGCCTACAATGTTTGGGCCTTTGCGGTGTTGCATGTAGCCGAGCACTTTTCGTTCTAGAAGGGTTAGGAAGGCGACTGCCAAGAGTACCGGAATAATGTAAGCTAGGGGGTTGATAAGATAGATGAGTAGAATGGTAAGCATGGCTGGAGAGAGGATTTGAACCTCTGGTAGAAAGGGCTTAGGCCTTTTGCATTTACCAGGCTCTGCCACTCCAGCATGCCCTTATCTAGGGCTGAAGGATTGCGCCCCCTTGTCTGGTTTAGTTGTTTTCATCAGGTCGGGGTAGGGCGTACTTGGAGCATGGGCCCTCCTTTTCCGGTCCTTTCGTACTAGGAAAAGTAGCGTTACAGATAGAAACTGACCTGGATTGCTCCGGTCTGAACTCAGATCACGTAGGACTTTAATCGTTGAACAAACGAACCCTTAATAGCGGCTGCACCATTAGGATGTCCTGATCCAACATCGAGGTCGTAAACCCCCTCGTCGATATGGACTCTGGGAGAGGATTGCGCTGTTATCCCTGGGGTAACTTGGTTCGTTGATCGGCTTTTGCCGGATCATTTATGGTCAGATGTTCTGAGGCTTAGAGGTGTACCTCTTGGCTTTAGGAATAATCCCGGTCCACGTGGGGGCTTGTTTCTCCCCCGCGGTCGCCCCAACCGAAGACATGTTGGTCATGTTCACACTTTGTTTATACCTTTGAGTTTGGTTGTTTGACGTGGTTGACCTTATATCTTAAGCTCCACAGGGTCTTCTCGTCTTGTAGGGGTATACCCGCTTCTGCACGGGTAGATCAATTTCATTGACTTGGAAAAGGAGACAGCTAAGCCCTCGTGATGCCATTCATACAGGTCCTCATTTAAAAGACAAGTGATTGCGCTACCTTCGCACGGTCAAAATACCGCGGCCGTTAAACTTAGAGTCACAGGGCAGGCGGGACCTCCTATGTTTTGATTTGCAGGAGGCGGTGTTTTTGGTAAACAGGCGAGGCTTGTGTTTGCCGAGTTCCTTCTTTTCCTTTGGGTCTTTCCTCTTATAGGCACTCCTGTGTAGGGGTAACGATGTGTGCGTGTGGGGTTTTCTAGGTTGTGTTTAAATCCACAGTGCTCTCTTGGGTTGGGTTCGTTATTTGTTAGTGGAAGGTCCGGACTAACTTACACATGTGCGGGGAGAAGGGCGTCCTTCTTATTACTCATTTTAGCATTGTCTCTCCTATGGGGGCATAGGGCGGCCTAATACTATTAGGGGGTTGGGGTTGGTTATCAGAATAAAGGGTCTTTGGTCCGTCTGAGCTTTAACGCTTTCTGTGCAGGTGGCTGCCTTTAGGCCCACTGAAACGGTTGACCTTGTTGAGTATGATCCTTGGCCTCCTGGTAAGGTTGTGTCCTGGTTCAGAGGAGCTGTACCTCCTCTGACTAACTCCCTTTCTTTTCTCGTGGTCTAGTATTCGTGTTACTGTTGTGACCTGAGGGGTGAGGGGCTGAACTTATATCCACTTCTTAGGCAACCAGCTATAACCGGGTTCGGTAGGTTTGTCACCTCTACTCGGAGTTCTTCCCACTCTTTTGCCACAGAGACGGGTTGGCCCTATGATAGGCTGTCTCGGAGTAGCTCACTCGGTTTCGGGGTCTCGAACTAAAGTTCTCTTTGCTCGGATAATGCTGGCTAAATCATGATGCAAAAGGTACGAGGGTTTATCTCTGCTTTTTTAGGCTTAAATGGGTTGTTTCATTTCTCTTTCAGCTTTCCCTTGCGGTACTTTCTCTATTGCTTTGTGGTTCCTTTTCTGTCTCCCATACTAAGGTGGAAAAATGATTTGTTTATTATTTTTGGTTTTTGTTGGGTTATTTATGTTGTTAGTTTATTCTAAGGCGGTTAAGCTAGCTGTTGAGCTCAGGGCGATCCAACTTGCATGGATGTCTTCTCGGTGTAAGTGAGGTGCTTGACTATCTCAGCCACGCCCTGGTTATTCCAAGTGCACCTTCCGGTACACTTACCATGTTACGACTTGCCTCCCCTTGGTGAGTTAATTTTGTTATTTACTTTTAAAGGTTGGGGTTCGGGGAGAGTGACGGGCGGTGTGTGCGCGCCTCAGAGCCGGATTCAAAAGAACTCTCTATTTTCTTTTTACTGCTAAATCCACCTTCGGGCACCCGTTTCATGGTGCCGTTCGTAGTATTCTGAGTCAGAAAATGTAGCCCATTTCTTTCCACCCCGTACGCTACACCTCGACCTGACGTTCTGGGTTTTGTCCATTTTGCTTACTATGGGGCCTTCACAGGGTAAGCTGACGACGGCGGTATATAGGCGGGATTAACAAGGGGTGGTGAGGTTTAACGGGGGTTATCGGTTCTAGAACAGGCTCCTCTAGGTGGGTCTGAGGCACCGCCAAGTCCTTTGGGTTTTAAGCTAGCGCTCGTAGTTCCCTGGCGGATGTCGATTGTGGGATGACATCTAAGTTTACGGCTGAGCATAGTGGGGTATCTAATCCCAGTTTGTATCTCAGCTGTCGTGGGGTCGGGTGGGCTTGAGTAAAGCTACTTTCGTGATTGGGCTTCGTGCCTCCAGGTGCGTATGACAGCCTAGGGGGTCTTCGGCTTTAGCTGGGTATACTCCATAACCACTCTTTACGCCGCACCTATCAACTGGGGCCTCTCGTATAACCGCGGTGGCTGGCACGAGTTTTACCGGCCCTCTTAGCCTTAACTAAGTCAAGTTTTCACTTATGGCTTAATGTTTACCACTGCTGAGTTCCCTTGGGGGTGTGGCGTAGCAAGGCGTCTTGGGCTAACAAAGTGTGCCTGATGCCGGCTCCTCGTCCCCGGACAGGGGATTAAGGGCATTCTCACAGGGGTGCGGAGACCTGCATGTGTAAACCAGGCTAAAGCTGATAGTAAAGTCAGGACCAAGCCTTTGTGCCGGCGGGACTTTTAGGGGTCCATTTTAACATCTTCAGTGTTATGCTTTGCTTAAGCTACGCTAGC